TGCTTCACTAATGACTACTATTCCAGATACGTCATGGTACGGGATTATTTGGACTACAAAATCAAACCAGATTATAGAGCAAGATTTGATAAATAATAGTCAAGAAATTGGGATTCATCTATCAACAGATTTTTTTCTTCCATTTGAACTCATTTCAATAATTCTTTTAGTTGCGTTAATAGGCGCAATTGCTGTAGCTCGTCAATAATCACTTTTGAGAAGGGGGAATCAAAATCAAACTGTATTCTGGACTATCACATTCATTTCCTTTCTATTCTATTTGCCTTCATGTAGAAAAAAATTCTTTACTTTATTAGTTCGATCTATTACCAATCGATTTCTTTATTTTATTACTTGCTATGTTCGAGTTAATCTAATTAGTGAAATTTTTGTTCATATTGAAATGAATCGAGATTGATAAGGAGTTTGTTAATGATGCTCGAACATGTACTTATTTTGAGTGCCTATTTATTTTCTGTCGGTCTATATGGATTGATCACGAGTCGAAATATGGTTAGGGCTCTTATGTGTCTTGAACTTCTATTAAATGCGGTTAATATAAATTTTGTAACATTTTCTGATTTTTTTGATAAAAGATAACAAAATAATTCTTTTTGATGAAATTGAGCTTTTAAATACTCACGCTTTTTTTCACTATTCTATCCTCATATGTTTAGATTTAAGAATAGAATAGCGAAAATTTTATCTTCTAGATAAGAAATAGGCAATTAATAAAAACATTGAGACGTAAGAAGAATACAAGAAAAGATACGAAGAAATGCGCCCACCGCCCATAGATTTGATCGCCTCTCCTACAAAGAAACTCATAAGACCTACTCCATTCGTAATTCCATCAACTACTTTTCTATCAAAAAAATGAGTGAATTCCGACACTCTTCTCATCGTCCCTGTTAAGTATGTTGCATAAAAAGCGTCTATATAACCACGATTATATGACCAAGCATATATCCCATTTTTTATCTTGTCAGAAAAAATTATCTTAAGATTTGTTTTAATTAATGAATTAACTAAATCAAAATTTGTAAAAGGGGAATATGGAGGCTTATATAAAAAAAATGCTATACTTATGCCAAGATAGGCTAGACTGACTGAGAACACTGCATCTTTCGCAAATTCCGACCAATCTGTTAAATTATTCGAATTTTGATGTAACAGATTTATAGCGGGGTTTAACCATTTGGATAAAATATCCAAATCGACGCCATTCAAAGGAATTCCTATAAATCCAACAAAGAAAGTAAAAAAAACTAATATAAGGATAGGAAATAATATAGTATTATCCGATTCATAAGGATATGAAAAAGTTTTCTTCGTGCCAAAACGAGAAATAGTAAGAAAAGGTTGGCTTCTAGTTCTTGCATTCTCATCAATTCGATCTAGCTTCTGTGAAAAAAAATAAGCACTTTTCTTTTTCTTCATTATTAATAAAGTTAACAAATGAAAGTTTTTGTTATTGACTTTAAAACCTTCTTTACCCCATAGAGATATTGAATAGAGGGAAGTCTTTTTTTTTCCACTGAAATTTTGAAAATGAGCATTTAAATGTCCTTCAAAAGTAAGTAAATAGATCCGAAACATATAAAATGCGGTTAATCCCGCCGTAGACCAAGTTATTATTGCAAAAATTGCTGAATATAACCAACTATCATTAAGAATTTCATCTTTGGACCAAAAACAAGCAAGAGGTGGAATACCACAAAGAGAAAGTGTGCCTAATAAAAAAGCACTTTTGGTAATTGGTACATGTTTTTTTAAACCTCCCATAAAAACCATATTTTGACTTTTAGTCGGAGAATAGCCAACAATAGTTTGCATTGAATGAATAACAGAACCCGATCCCAAAAACAATAATGCTTTCGAATAAGCATGAGTAATCAAATGAAATAAAGCACTTCGAGAAGACCCCATACCTAGAGCTAACATCATATAACCCAATTGAGACATGGTGGAATAGGCTAAACCCCTCTTAATGTCTTTTTGAGCAAGAGCTAAAGTAGCTCCAAAAAATAGTGTTATTATCCCTGTTAAAGAGATTAAATTCATTATGTGAGGTATAATAATGAAAAGAGGTAAAAGTCGAGCTACAAGGAAAATTCCCGCGGCTACCATAGTAGCGGCATGGATAAGAGCCGAAATAGGAGTCGGTCCTTCCATCGCATCTGGTAACCATACATGAAGGGGGAATTGTGCCGATTTCGAAACGGCACCAGAAAAGAATAAAACAGTGCACCACGTAACAAATAAAAAATTTAACTCATTATGAAAAATCAAGTTATTGAATATTTGAAATAAATCCCGAAATTCAAAACTCCCTGTTATCCAATAAAAACCCAAAATTCCCAATAATAAACCAAAATCCCCAACACGATTAGTTACAAACGCTTTTTGACAAGCATTTGCTGCAACAGGACGTGTGAACCAAAATCCTATTAAGAGATATGAACACATTCCTACTAATTCCCAAAAAATATAAATTTGTATCAAATTGGAACTAGTAACTAATCCCAACATGGCAGTACTGAAAAAACTCATATAAGCAAAAAATCTCAAATATCCACGATCATGAAACATATAATTATCACTATAAATAAGAACCAAAATTCCAACAGTAGTGATTAATATTGACATAATAGAAGTAAGCGGATCGATTAAGTAGCCAAATTCTAAAGACAAATCATTATTGAGAATCCAAGACCAGACATATTGATAGGTAGCACGGCTATTTAGTTGCTGAATCGAGAAATTGATCGAAAAAATCATGACTATACTTAATACTAAAACACTTTGAAAAGCCCACATACGACGAAGACTTTGTGTTGCCGACGGAAAAAGAAGAAGTCCCACTCCGATTAATATAGGAACTGAAAGGGGAAGGAAAGGTATTATCCATGCATATTGATATGTTTGTTCCATAAAAAAAAGTTTTTTAGTCGGAATTAATTGCTTCCGATTAACTAGACCCCACCCCTTTCAAAAGGGATCAATAAAAAAATCAAAATATGCACTAACTAAAAAAAATTAACGTAAATAAAAATTTAGCATTTGATACTCGTACTTATTCTGTATCTGAGTTTTTCGAAATAGTTCAAATATTCAACTCAAGAAGTTAGACGTGGTCAAATAATATGACCAAGTTCCGTAAAAAAGAAAATACTTCTTTATTTTAAATATATTTGTATTTTGAAAATATAAAAATTTAGGAAGAGATCAAAAATAAAAATAGAAATTTTCCTAACAATACAAGGGTTTTTTGTATAGCAACCATCAGGAATTACACTCATAAAGTACTTGATTCTGATATCAATCGTGGAATTCACTAATGTCATCGGCTTAATAACTCGTTATTTTTTTTAGTTTCATTTTAGTTAGTTTATTTCAACTTATTAACTAATTCCTTATGAGATTGATTATGATTCTTTTTTTTTAGTTCCACGAATTAGATTTATATATCATAGCTGATTATAGAAATATCTGAGAAAAAACAAAAAATAAAAGTACTACTAACCCAGACAACTTATTTGTTCTTAGAAGCCTTCTAGAGTATAAAAACCTTTTTGAACAAATAAATTTGTAGGAATTTTGTATACAAGGTTCATATATTGAGATTTTTTTGTGATGATAAGGACTAAAAGAATAACTAGATAATGAATAGTAACTAAGGATTCTTTTGAACAATAGATGTCTTTCACATCCAACTATAACACTGAGTCACCTCTTCGTTTTGAAATGGCAGTTCCAAAAAAACGCACTTCTAGATCAAAAAAGCGTATTCGTAAAAATATTTGGAAAAGGAAGGGATATTCATCGGCGTTAAAAGCTTTGTCATTAGGAAAATCTCTTTCTACTGGCAAATCAAAAAGTTTTTTTATGCGACAAGAAAATTTGTGATGTTCATATGTAAAAATGGAACATTAAGAATTTGAAAATTTCGAAAATTATAAGAAAAATACAATAAGAAAAAACAAGGTTTTACCTTTTTTTAGGACTCTATTTTTCATTTTGTTGGTGGGGAGTCTTATTTTCCCCATCGACCTTTTTGTTATAATTCAAGTGCTAATAATATTTTTTTCTTTATCTATATATCTCAAGAATTTTGATTTTTGATTTCAGCCCGACCAATAAAAGAAGAAAACTCTCGGTATATTATATACAAACTTATATACAAACAATGTCTTACGTTTGAAAAATTCAAAAAGGGTTTCTTTTATGTTCCGCAAGAAAATGAATTTTGTTGTTTTAAATTTCTGCAAGAAGTTAAATGGGAACTAATTGTTATTCCAAAATTTTTAGTGACACTGTCAATCTTGACGATTCAATATAAATACCCTATTATGGGTTCGAACAAGCCGCTATGGTGAAATCGGTAGACACGCTGCTCTTAGGAAGCAGTGCTAGAGCATCTCGGTTCGAGTCCGAGTGGCGGCATGCCGTCTTCGAAACACCAGACAATAGATCTTATAATAAAAAATGAATTCAATTCCCGCTTTTCATTTATTACTTAAATTAAGGGATTACTCTTTTTTTTTATGATATTTTCAACCTTAGAGCATATATTAAATCATATTTCCTTTTCAATTGTTTCAATTGTCATTTCAATTAGGTTGATCAACCTATTGGTCACTGAACTCATAAAACCATATGAGTTATCAGAAAAGGGCATGATACCGACCTTTTTGTGTTTAACCGGATTATTAGTGACTCGTTGGATTTATTCCGGTCATTTTCCACTAAGTGATTTATACGAATCATTAATCTTTCTTTCGTGGAGTTTCTCCCTTATTCATATAGTGGCCTATTTCAAAAAAAATAAAAATCTAAGCACAATAACCGCCTCGAGTACTATTTTTACCCAAGGCTTTGCTACTTCAAGTCTTTTAAGTGAAATACAGAAACCTTCAATATTAGTCCCTGCGCTCCAATCCGAGTGGTTAATAATGCATGTAAGTATGATGATATTGAGCTATGCCGCTCTTCTGTGTGGATCATTATTATCCGCTGCACTTCTAGTCTTTACATTTCGAAAGAAAAGTAATCGGTTTTTAAAATCATTTTCGTTTGACGAAATCCAATATAGCTATGACAGAAGTACTATTTTAAGAAATACTTCTTTTTTTTCTGGTAAGAATTATTACAAGAGCCAATTAATTCAACAGTTGGATTTTTGGAGTTATCGTGTGATTAGTCTAGGATTTATTTTTTTAACTACGGGTATTATTTCAGGAGCAGTCTGGGCGAATGAAGCGTGGGGATCATATTGGAGTTGGGACCCAAAAGAAATTTGGGCCTTTATTACTTGGATGATATTCGCTATTTATTTACATATTCGAACAAATAAGAATTTCCCGGGTGAAAATTCCGCACTGGTGGCGGCTCTGGGGTTTCTGATAATTTGGATATGCTATTTTGGAGTTAATCTATTAGGAATAGGGCTACATAGTTATGGTTCATTTACATTAACGTCTAGCTAAGGAAGCTTCTTACGAATACAAACTAACGCGAGCTGTCTATAAAAAACTTTGTAACGAACTGCGTGAATCCAGTATCAATAGTGTAGTAATTTGCGCGGTTCTCGCTAAAGACCGCGCATATCGGGTTAAAATGAAAATTCATTTTTTTCACTTTGATTGAAAAGAATAGAAAAAAATCATTCTTTTTCTATTCTCCGACAAGTTTTTAAAAATTATCTCAATTTTTCTTTAGTAAAAATCTCTATAAAAAACTAGATAAAAGAACTTCAACCTTCTCAACTGAGAGTGACAGAACAAAATCCGGGTAGATTCCAATCCCTATTATGGGTAGAAAGATAGCGATTGAAACAAACAACTCACGCGGGCCAAAATCAAAAAGATAAGAAGTAGGGGCATTAAATAGCTTGGATCCATAGAACATCTGGCGTGACATAGATAATGAATAAATAGGCGTTAATATCATTCCAATTGCTATTACAAAAGTCAGTAGAATTTTTGGCATGAAAAGATATTTTTGACTGGTAATTAGCCCCCACAATACGATTAATTCGGCAACAAAACCACTCATACCTGGTAATGCGAGGGAGCCCATAGAAAAGCTACTAAACATTGTAAATATTTTTGGCATTGGGATAGCTACGCCGCCCATTTCGTCGAGATAAACAAGACGTATTCTATCATAACTTGTTCCTGCCAAGAAAAAAAAGGCCGCCCCAATAAATCCGTGAGAAATGATTTGTAAAATGGCTCCATTGAGTCCTGCGTCGGTTATAGAACCAATTCCTATAAGTATCAAACCCATATGCGATACAGAAGAATAGGCTATTCTTTTTTTAAAATTACGTTGACCAGAAGAAGTTAAAGCTGCATAGATTATTTGTATTGTGCCTATTATCATCAACCATGGAGAAAAAATAGAATGAGCATGAGGTAATAATTCCATATTAATCCGAATCAACCCATATGCTCCCATTTTTAATAAGATTCCGGCTAAAAGCATACAAGTACTGTAATGAGCTTCGCCATGGGTATCAGGTAACCATGTATGGAAAGGTAGAATCGGCAATTTGACAGCAAACGAAATCAAAAATCCAATATAAAATAGTATTTCCAAGGCCACAGGATACGGTCGATTAATTGATGTTTCAAAATCTAATGTTGGTTCATTAGAACCATATAAACCAAGACCCATAACTCCCATTAATAGAAAAACCGAACCGCCTGCCGTGTACAAAATAAATTTAGTTGCCGAGTACATCCGTTTCTTTCCTCCCCACATGGATAGAAGGAGATAAACCGGAATTAATTCTAACTCCCACATGATGAAAAAAAGTAAAAGGTCCTGAGAAGAAAATGGCCCTATTTGAGCGCTATACATTGCTAATAGCAAAAAATGGAATAATCGAGAATCCCGAGTAAGAGGCCAGGCTGCTAACGTAGCTAAAGTAGTGATAAATCCCGTTAGTAAAATAGATCCTATAGAAAGTCCATCTATTCCTAATTTCCAATGAAAATCGAAAAAATGAATCCATTTATAATCTTCCACTAGTTGGATTAATGGATCATCTGATTGGAAATGATAACGGAATACATAGGTTAGTAGAAGGAGCTCTAAAATACATATACAAATAGTATACCATCTAATTACCTTATTTCCTCTATGAGGAAGAAAAAAAATTAAAGAACCTGCAGCTATTGGTAAAAATACAATTATTGTTAACCAAGGAAAATCATTCGTGGTAAAGGCAAAATACACTTGGGCCAGAAAACCGGTGCGCAAAAATTTTTTTGCGCTCGGGTTTTCTCGGTAAAACAAATCAGCTGAATTCAAGTAGAGTTTTCAGTGAGGTATCAATAAGCTAGACCCATGCTGCGAGTTGTTTCATGCCATAAATAAACCCGAACACTCAAGAAATCTGTTGGACAAGCCGATTCACACCTCTTACAACCGACACAATCCTCTGTTCTTGGAGCTGACGCAATTTGTTTTGCTTTACATCCGTCCCAAGGT